CTCTCGATACGTTCCTCAAAAAATCCGATTCGTGCTGATTCTTCCCCCAACTAACGAAGAGATCTTGGTGGAATTGCCACATATGAAATTGAGCACAATTTTGCAAAGAAATATCCCACTTGTTTCTCGAGAAGAGATGGGAAACATGCTCAATATCATTTGATGGAATAGTTGCCTCAGCTCCTTGTTGTTTGAGGAAACCCTCCACTTCAATTGGTCTTTTTTCACGAAAAGCAGACATGAGATAACAAATCAAGTGTTTCGCTAAGATTTCGAATAGCTGTCCCGAATTCAAATTGATTATGTTTCGCTTCTTCCTCGGAGAAACACGATCAAACAATTCCCAACCATGGTCCTTGCGGATCGGATCATCCATATAGGATACAAAAAGAAACTCCAGATATTTGATATCTTTCTCTTTGAATGAGATCTCAATTCCAGCTACTGTTTCATTAGATATCTTACAACTAGAATCCCTCTTTTTTCCGATCCAGTTCCTCCACCACCGCGAACCCCAGTTAGATTCAGGCATGATACACTTTTTAGTTATTGGGAGGACCCAAGTACTCTCTTTCGGATCCATGAAACAACTCTCAGAGATCTTTTTCCTTTTTGGAAGATACAGGAGCGAAACAATCAACCTATTGATATTGGGAGACCAAAAAGATTCTTCCAATGTATCATTTCTGGGTCCAATGGAATTCATAGGTATAGGAAGAAGCCCCATCAAATAGAGATTTTTTCTTTCGACCATATTTCGATTGTTAATACGATATATAAGGACCGCTACTACAAGCAGTACTACACCTTTGATCGTGAAATATCGATTGCTTGTTGAACCCTGTGAATCACGTGAAAGCAGGACACTCCAAGTTTGGGGGCCAAGGAGTTTCACAAAACGTTCTTGGTGGAAAAAAATGTGAGTGAAAGACACCACTGAATCGAATTTGGTCCATGAATCTAAGAAATAGCGAGAATTCTTGATCTCTCTCAATATCTCTCTCAATTCAAAAATACAGGATTTGAATTGATGCCGTTTCATTGATTTCTCCTAAACGAAAGATTATATTTCAATTGAAATCCACTTACACAAAGACAGCCCCCGTTGATGACGAGTCTCCGCGAAGCATCCATGGCTGAATGGTTAAAGCGCCCAACTCATAATTGGCAAATTCGTAGGTTCAATTCCTGCTGGATGCACGCGAATTGGAACGTTCAATAATAGAATTGGCTCCGTATCAACGGAATCTCATCATCCATAGATAACTAATTGGTATATTCATACTATAAGAATAAGATAGAAACGGTAGAAACGGTAAGAATTCTAATTCTTATAGATACTGGAACTCATAGGGAAGAAAATGGATTTATGGATGGAATCAAATATGCAGTATTTACAGAAAAAAGTATTCGGTTATTGGGGAACAATCAATATACTTCTAATGTCGAATCAGGATCAACTAGGACAGAAATAAAGCATTGGATCGAACTCTTCTTTGGTGTCAAGGTAGTAGCTATGAATAGCCATCGACTCCCGGGAAAGGGTAGAAGAATGGGACCTATTATGCGACATACAATGCATTACAGACGTATGATCATTACGCTTCAACCGGGTTATTCTATTCCACCTCTTATAGAGAAAAGAACTTAAATAAAAAAATAAATACTTAATAACATGGCCATACATTTATACAAAACTTCTACCCCTAGCACACGCAAAGGAGCCGTAGACAGTCAAGCGAAATCCAATCCACGAACAAATTTGATCTATGGACAGCATCGTTGTGGTAAAGGTCGTAATGCCAGAGGAATCATTACCGCAAGGCATAGAGGGGGAGGTCATAAGCGTCTATACCGTAAAATCGATTTTCGACGGAATGCAAAAGACATATCTGGTAGAATCGTAACCATAGAATACGACCCTAATCGAAATGCATACATTTGTCTCATACACTATGGGGATGGTGAGAAGAGATATATTTTACATCCCAGAGGGGCTATAATTGGAGATACCATTGTTTCTGGTACAGAAGTTCCTATATCAATGGGAAATGCCCTACCTTTGAGTGCGGTTTGAACTATTGATTTACGTAATTGGAAGTAACCAATTAGGTTTACGACAAAACCTAGAAATCGATCACTGATCCAATTTGAGTACCTCTACGGGATAGACCTCAACAGAAAACTGAAGAGTAACGGCAGCAGGTGATTGAGTTCAGTGGTTCCTCATATAAAATTATTGACTCTAGAGATATGGTAATATGGAGAAGACAAAATTGTTTGAAGCACGGATAGAACCGGAAGCGCCCCTTGTTTCAAAGAGAGGAGGATGGGTTATTCACATTTCATTTGATGGTCAGAGGCGAATTGAAAGCTAAGCAGTGGTAATTCTAAAGATCCCCCGGGGGAAAAATAGAGATGTCTCCTACGTTACCCGTAATATGTGGAATGGAAGTATCGACGTAATTTCATAGAGTCATTCGGTCTGAGTGCTACATGA